ATGCGTTGGTTATTTTCAACAAATCATAAAGACATTGGAACATTGTATATTCTATTTGGTATATGATCAGGACTCGTAGGTACCGCCTTAAGCCTCTTAATTCGAGCCGAATTAGGACAGCCCGGAGCTCTTCTAGGAGACGATCAATTATATAACGTTATTGTTACAGCCCATGCATTCGTTATAATTTTTTTTCTAGTTATGCCTATAATAATTGGAGGTTTTGGAAATTGGTTAGTCCCCTTAATATTAGGTGCACCCGATATAGCATTTCCTCGATTAAATAATATAAGCTTCTGACTTCTCCCTCCAGCCCTCCTTCTTTTGCTCTCTTCAGCTGCAGTAGAAAGCGGTGTTGGAACCGGATGAACAGTCTATCCTCCCCTTGCAGGTAACTTGGCTCACGCTGGTGGGTCTGTAGACTTAGCAATTTTTTCTCTACACCTAGCCGGTGTCTCTTCTATTTTAGGAGCCGTAAATTTTATTACAACTATTATTAATATACGATGACGAGGCATGCAATTTGAACGCCTACCTCTTTTCGTTTGATCAGTAAAAATTACAGCTATTCTCCTTCTTCTATCTCTCCCAGTTTTAGCTGGTGCAATTACTATGCTTCTTACTGACCGAAATTTTAATACTGCATTCTTTGATCCAGCAGGAGGAGGGGACCCTATTCTTTATCAACATCTATTTTGATTTTTTGGTCACCCAGAAGTTTATATTTTAATTCTTCCTGGCTTTGGTATAATTTCTCACATTGTTAGCCACTACTCCTCAAAAAAAGAAACCTTCGGGACTTTAGGAATAATTTATGCTATGCTAGCAATTGGAGTCCTAGGCTTCATTGTCTGAGCCCATCATATATTTACAGTAGGAATGGACGTAGACACACGAGCATACTTTACAGCTGCTACAATAATTATTGCCGTGCCAACAGGAATTAAGGTTTTTAGTTGACTAGCAACAATTCATGGAGCTAAAATCAAATATGAAACACCAATACTTTGAGCCCTTGGTTTTATTTTCTTGTTTACTGTTGGAGGTCTAACAGGTATTGTGCTATCAAACTCATCTTTAGATATTATACTTCATGATACCTATTATGTCGTAGCCCATTTCCATTACGTCCTTTCGATGGGGGCAGTTTTCGCTTTATTTGGAGCTTTTAACTACTGATTCCCTCTTTTAAGTGGCGTTACCCTTCACTCTCGATGAACAAAAGCCCACTTTTACATTATATTTGTTGGCGTTAATGTCACCTTCTTCCCTCAACACTTTCTAGGACTCAGCGGAATACCACGTCGTTATTCAGACTACCCAGACTGCTACACAAAATGAAACGTTATTTCATCAATTGGGTCAATAATTTCTTTCGTAGCAGTTTTATACTTTATAGTAATTGTCTGAGAAGCTTTAATTTCTCAACGTAGCGTCGTTTGAAGCACCCATCTAAGCACTGCCTTAGAATGAGACAACATTCTACCCGCTGACTTCCACAATGCTCCTAGAACAGGAGCACTAGTTATAAGATAGCTAATTTTTCTACGTAGCTAGTCTAAAACTTTAGGATATGAGCTTATGAGGTCAATGAGGATTTCAAGATGCCGCTTCCCCACTTATAGAAGAACTAATCTTCTTCCACGATCACGCTATAATAATTTTAGTTATAATCATTAGCCTAGTTGGCTACGCTGCTCTCTCTCTTATATTAAATAAATATACTTGTCGGTCCCTAGTCGAAGGCCAAGAAATTGAGACCATTTGAACTATTATCCCAGCAATCATTTTAATTTTCTTAGCTTTACCCTCTCTCCGCCTACTATATCTTCTAGATGAAGTGGGAGACTGCAGCCTAACAGTAAAAAGAGTTGGACACCAATGATACTGAAGCTATGAATATTCCGACTTTTTAAATATTGAATTTGACTCATATATAGTACCCACAAACGAACTAGAAAGCGGTGACTTCCGCCTACTAGAAGTTGATCACCGAGTTGTACTTCCTACACAGACAGATATTCGTGTACTAGTAACATCAGCCGACGTCATTCACTCTTGAACGGTTCCATCCTTAGGAATTAAAGCTGACGCCGTCCCAGGACGTTTAAATCAACTTAGTTTTTATATTAAATACCCCGGAGTATTTTATGGTCAATGCTCTGAAATTTGCGGAGCAAACCATTCTTTTATGCCTATTGTAGTAGAAGCTGTCCCGCTTAAAAACTTTGTGGAATGAGTAGCCCACGCTTCTGAATAAAGCCTTAAGAAAAATTAGTTAAATTATAACCTAAGATTGTCAGTCTTAAATTACTAATATAAACTTAGTATTTTTCACATGCCTCAATTATCCCCCTTAAATTGAATTCTTTTATTTACTCTTTTTTGAGTCGCTGTTCTTTCTGTCTCTATTCTAATTTGATGATCTAAAAAACTATACTTTTCGGCTAGCAGCTCAACTATTTTAGCCTTAAAAGAAAACAAATGAAATTGATAATATATAAATAAAGAATGCTAGTGGACATTTTCTCCTCCTTTGACGATAACAATCAAGTTTTTATATCCCTTTATATTTTAATATGGACCTTTTCTTTAGTTATTATTTTAATTTTCAGCTCAAACTACTGAATCGCCACCCCCCGATGAACAACTCTTATTAATGTTTTCAAAGACACAATCTCAAGCCAAGTATTTCGTTCTTTTGGGCTCAGCTTAGGAGGCTTTTTAAACGTAATTACCGGCTTATTCCTCTTTCTTATTTTCATAAATTTAGCTGGCTTAATCCCTTATGTTTTTAGTCCTACAAGCCACCTAGCCATCTCATTATCCTTAGGACTCCCACTATGGCTTAGCCTTTTAATCTCGGCTATCTTTTTTAATCCAAGTTCAGTGGTAGCAGGCCTACTACCAATAGGAGCCCCTGCCCCCCTAAATCCATTTTTAGTATTAATTGAAACAGTCAGAATTTTAGTTCGACCAATTACACTTTCTGTCCGATTAATGGCAAACATAAGTGCAGGCCACATTGTCTTAACTCTAGTTGGAAACTACATAACAGCAAGATTCTTCGCCACAGGTATATTTTCAATACTTCTTCTAATCTCAATTCAAGTTCTTTATACAATCTTTGAATTTGGTATTAGTATAATTCAAGCTTATATTTTTTGCTTATTAATCACACTTTATTCAGATGAACACCCTCATTAGTATCTATAGTTTAAACTAAATATAAAAGTTACCTGTAAAAGAACTTATGTTCATTTTCGGGGTATGAACCCAATAGCTTAATTTTTAGCTTATTTTACAAAAATTTGTTGAGGAGACTTAACTCCGTAAATAGATCTACAGTCTACCGCTTAACTAACTCAGCCATCAAACAAATAACTCGCCAGAAATCAACTTTCTTTCCTGAATTTGCAATTCAATGTTTTTTATAAACTATAGCGGGTCAAGATTTAAGAACTCTTTCTTATTTCAAGCTTTGAAGGCTCACAGTTTTTATTAACTTAAAATCTTACTAGGAGGAAACGACCCTCTCCAAAGAAATCAAAATTCTTCGTGCCCTAACACCGCTATGTAAATAAACTCTTTATCTCTTTTAAATTTTATTAATCTTTCTGCTTGGAAGGCAACTGTACTACACCATACTCAAGAGATCCAAATATTTCTTTTCCTTATAATTGTTCTTTAACTTTAATTATATTCTTAATTTATATCTATTTTTGATAGATTAATCTACCCCTTTAGAATGAAAATCTAATGTGCAACTTTTACACCACAAAAACCCAATTTAACAAAAAACATCACGCTCTTAAAAATTAACTAATGGCCAACAGAATTTCACATCTAAACTATTCTAATTCCTAGAGCTTGGCTCTGACTCTTTTATATAATAACAACAAAAGACTACACATGGTTTACTTTTACAGCGGTGAGTACTAAAAACTTTATTGAGTTCCGCTAGAAAAGCTTGCTCTTTAAGTTTCAAAAGTATTATATACTTTATGATGCTATAAGCCCTGCTCACTAACACCAGTGTCTAATATTAATAAAGGGACGAAAGTCTGCATTAGATAAGTTTTTAGGTCCGGTCAATATTGGTGCCAGCATCCGCGGTTAGACCAAAGAACCAAATTATATATCTTAAGGTAAAAAGGTGGTTAGGTAATATTTATATGAATCTATTTTAGCTCTTAATATTGCTGAATAAAAAGTAAAATTTGCAATTCATCATTTATTCTTTTAAGATCTACACAAATTTTATATATACTGAAGCCACGAAACCTAAGAGGGAAACTAGGATTAGATACCCTACTATTCTTAGATATAAATCAATTTTTTTACCAGAGTACTACAAACATCAAGTTTAAAACTCAAAGAGCTTGGCGGTGCTTTAGACTCCTCAGGGGAACCTGTCTCGTAATCGATAATCCACGAACCAACCTCACCTTCTCTTGCAATCAGTATGTATACCGTCGTCGTCAGGTAACTTTTAAAAACAAAGAAGTTAGCAACTAAATAAATTAATTTTCACGTCAGATCAAGGTGCAACCTACGGGAAGGAGTAGATGGGTTACAATTAAAACTTATAACTACGAATTTAATCCCTAACAAGTTTATGAAGGCGGACTTGAAAGTAAAGCTTAGCAGCTAAATGCCTTGAATTAAGCTCTGAAGCGTGCACACATCGCCCGTCGCTCTCGTTGAAAAATGAGATAAGTCGTAACATAGTAGGGGTAACGGAAGTTGCCCCTCAATGAAAAATGTAGCATAAGTCCAATGCATTTCACTTACACTGAAATAATGCTCTCAGTATGAGCCATTTTTTACCTAATCAACGGATTTTAAATTATGACAATCAACCCATACTAAACGAAACATCCATCTTACCCAGTAAAGGAGATTAAATTTTAGTAGACATTTATAATAATCCATAAAAGTACTGCAAAGGAATATAATAATCAATTTTAATTAAGTAGCCTTTAAGCTGCGTACCTTTTGTATCATGGCTTAACTAGATTCATTAATCTAAATTAGAACCTCTCGAACCCTAATGTGCAACCTTATTTATCTGTATTAGCAGATACGGGCTAATTGTGGCAAAAATTTCCCCATAAAATAAGGAAGAAATGAAATTTTATCCGTATTAGGCGATAGCTAGTTTCTCTTAAAAGACATAGAAGTGTCAAACTATACTAAATACTTTAAAATCTTTATTTTAAAATATTTTTATAGTAGTCATATTTTTGAGGATAAGCTCAAAAATAAATTTTATATAATACATCTAATTTAAATTTAGGCTTGAAAATAGCTAAAATTCTTAAATTTGTTACAATTTATAACTAAACTTAAAGTATGATCCCTCTATATTTTATGCCAAGAGAAATAATCTAAATCATCAAAGATTAATTCTTATGTTAAGATGAGTACTACCACCCAACAATCTTTTACTTTGTCTAATATTACTATATATTTCGACCTATAAAAAATTCTTACTTGAAATTTCTGTAAAGGAACTCGGCAAACTGTAGCCCTGCCTGTTTATCAAAAACATGGCTCTTTGAAACATTATTCATAAAGAGTCTGACCTGCCCAGTGATACGTAAGTATTTAACGGCCGCGGTACTCTGACCGTGCAAAGGTAGCATAATAATTTGCCCTATAATTGAGGGCTAGTATGAAAGGTTTGACAAGGGCTCAGCTGTCTCTGCAGAAATCCGTGGAACTTATTTTTTAGATGAAGAAATCTAAATAAAATTAATAGACAAGAAGACCCTATCGAGCTTTAAAATTATCCATGTCATTATGAAACTATAAATCTAGACTTCTTTTCATAGAAAATTTTGGTTGGGGCGACTAAGGAACAAACAAAGCTTCTTCTTAATCTTAACTCATTATACAAGAGATCCACAACCTATTGTGATTAAAAGAATTAGTTACCGTAGGGATAACAGCATAATCTTTTTTGAGAGCCCTCATCGAAAAAAAGGTTTGTGACCTCGATGTTGGACTAGAATATCCTGACAGGTGCAGCCGCCTTCAAGGGTTGGTCTGTTCGACCATTAAAATTCTACATGATCTGAGTTCAGACCGGCGTGAGCCAGGTCAGTTTCTATCTTTAATTTTTAAATTAATTCTAGTACGAAAGGACCAAATTAAAATAAATTTTATTATAAAATGAAATCATATAATTCTATGTTTAATTCTTACCCTAAAATAAAGATGGCAGATTAGTGCATTAGGTTTAAGCCCTAATTATAAAGAATAAACTTCTTTTCTTTATATACTCTCATAAAAGTGGCAGATTAGTGCATTAGACTTAGGATCTAATTATGTAGATTTTCACCTCTTCCTTTTATAATGTATCTATCCCTACTTTCTTCTTTAATCGCCTATATTTGCGTATTATTAGCAGTCGCTTTTTTTACATTATTAGAACGAAAAGGCTTAAGTTATATCCAAATTCGAAAAGGCCCAAACAAAGTAGGCATTGCTGGCCTTCCCCAACCACTCGCAGACGCCGCAAAACTACTTACTAAAGAAATCGCTAAACCAGCAATAGCCAACTATTCTCCCTATTTTATTGCTCCAATCTTCAGTTTTATTCTAGCCCTCTTACTATGACAATTATACCCTAGACTATATTCTACAAATTATTTTAAATGAGGAATCTTATTTTTTCTTTGCGTCTCAGGTCTTAATGTATATGGAACTCTCTTAGCAGGGTGATCTTCTAACTCAAAATACGCACTTTTAGGAAGTCTCCGCGCCATCGCACAGACCATTTCTTATGAAGTAAGCATAGCACTCATTCTTCTATTCCCTCTTTTCTTAATTGGTAGATTCAGATTTTTTGAAGTAAAAGAATCTCAGAGACTTATCTGATTAAGATTCCTCATACTCCCTGTTTCTTTTATCTGGTTTGTCACTTGCATTGCAGAAACCAACCGCGCCCCTTTTGATTTTGCAGAGGGAGAATCAGAACTAGTATCCGGCTTTAATATTGAGTATGGCTCAGCAGGATTTGCCTTAATTTTTCTCGCGGAATACGCTAACATTCTCGTCATGAGACTCTTCTCAGCCATTCTATTTTTTGGCGGAAGACAAACATTTTTTATTAATAGGGACATCCTATTTATACTTAAAATTCTATTCTTTGCGTTCTTATTTATTTGAGTCCGAGGTAGCTACCCTCGATTCCGTTATGACCTTCTTATAAACCTCACGTGAAAAGGGTTCCTGCCAGCTGCCCTATCCTTCCTACTCTTAATTTTCAGATTAATTTATCTCGCTTATTAAGTCAAACCACGAAGTCGTAGTTTAATTAAAATTTTAGCATTGGAAGCTAACGATCAGGTATTTAATCCTGCGCCTCGACCTAATGACAGGCCTAATTCTTACAAGAATCAGAATTTCTAGAGTATTTTTATTTCCTTTAATAGCACAACCCCTAAGCCTAGGTCTTTGTATTATAATCTCAACCTTACTACTCTGCAGTCTAACCGCTGCAACCCTATCAGCCTGATATGGCTACATCCTTTTCTTAATTTATGTAGGCGGACTCCTAGTAATATTTGCATATGTAGCTGCCCTATCCCCAAATATATTATTTAGTGGAATAGGCCCTCTAATATTCTTCCTCTTAGCTTCTATCTTTTTAATAGCAGCTTTGTATTTCTATCCTTTTGCAGATCTAAGAAGATTAGACTACCTCCATGAATTTGCCTCCAAGAAGAACCTTAAGAGCTATGGAACTCAATTAATCTCAGATCACTCAGCATTCATCCTAATCGCTTTAGGCATTATCCTTCTTATTAATCTGGTTGTTGTTGTAAAAATTTGCTACTATCAGCACTCCTCTTTACGCCCATTCAACTAAAATGTAAATTTATTCTCCTTTATGCGTAGACCTATCCGAAAAATTCACCCAGTACTAAAAATAGTAAACGGCGCACTAATTGACCTTCCTGCCCCATCAAACCTCTCGGTTTGATGGAACTTTGGCTCCCTCCTGGGCCTTTGCTTAGGAATTCAAATTGTTACAGGCCTATTCCTAGCCATACACTACACAGCCCATGTTGACTTAGCTTTTAGTTCTGTAGTCCACATCTCCCGAGACGTCAGCTACGGCTGACTACTCCGCTCACTACACGCTAACGGAGCATCCTGATTTTTCATTTGTATTTACTTTCATATCGGCCGAGGCATGTATTACGGTTCTTACCTTTACCAACACACATGAAACATTGGCGTAATTCTTCTTTTCTTAACCATAGGAACAGCCTTCCTCGGTTACGTCCTCCCATGAGGACAAATATCATTCTGAGGAGCAACAGTAATTACTAACCTTCTTTCTGCAATCCCATACTTAGGAAAAATACTAGTAGAATGAGTTTGAGGAGGCTTTGCAGTAGACAACGCTACCCTTACCCGCTTCTTTGCCCTTCATTTCCTTCTTCCCTTCGCCATCCTAGGTCTCACACTTCTTCATTTACTTTTTCTTCATGAAACTGGATCCAACAATCCTCTAGGCCTAAATAGAGACGGTGAAAAAGTTCCTTTCCACTCATACTACAGATTTAAAGATTTAGTAGGATTTATCGTTTTATTATCCCTTCTTTCTCTCTTAGTTCTCTTTTCCCCCCAGCTCCTTACCGACCCTGAAAACTTCATTCCAGCAAACCCCCTAGTTACCCCAGTCCACATCCAACCAGAATGATATTTTCTATTCGCCTATGCAATTCTCCGATCCATTCCTAATAAACTCGGAGGTGTCATTGCATTAGTAGCGGCCGTAGCCATTTTATTTATTCTGCCACTAACTCACCAAGGAAAGTTCCGATCACTCTCTTTCTATCCTTTAAATCAAGTATTATTTTGAACATTCGTAGGATTCTTTTTTATCTTAACCTGAATTGGAAGCTGCCCAGTAGAATCCCCATATGAAGGAATCGGTCAGATCTTCACAGTTTTATATTTTTCTTACTTTATTATTAATCCACTTACTCAAATAATGTGAGATAATCTTTTAGATTATTAAGTATATAATTCAAGCTGTTCGTCCTGGGGGCTAATTTGTCTTGAAAACAAATTTTAAGTGTTCGACTCACTTAACAGCTTACTAGCAACAGGGGCTTCATATTGCCCATCTTTGACTTACAAGACCAATGCTTTACTTAAGCTACTGTTGCAAAGACATGAGAACATACCCTTTAATTTTAGCGAGAACGCTAGGATTTATTATAGCACTAATTGCTTTATCACTACAATATAAGCACCTTTTAAGAGTTCTTTTAAGATTAGAAGCTGCTACAATAAACGTATTTATTATATTATTTGCTTTTTCTAATAACATTTCTTTTAATGGAGAAATAGCTCTTATTTTAATTACTCTAGGTGCTTGCGAAGCTAGCTTAGGACTATCTATTCTTGTTTCAATAATTCGAACACAAGGAAATGATTACGTTTCTAGATTTTCCTGTCAAAAATGTTAGGCATTCTTTTTATAGTGGCAACTATTAGTATTTCTTCTAGAACCTTTACTTGGTTTAAAAAAATCTGAGCTTTATCTTTAATTAGTCTGATCTCTTTTCTTCACCTTTTTAACCCCTTTTGAGGTTATGAACAAATTAACGTTTATATAACACAAGACTCAATATCCTCATTACTAATTTCCCTCACTCTTTGAATTTCTTTAATAATAATATTAGCAAGCCAAGGCAGTGTAAAAATTAATAAGAATAAAGATGATCTCTTCTCTAAATTTTTAATTTTACTCACCCTTGTCCTAATCATTGCTTTTTCCATAACAAGTATGATCCATTTTTACTTTTTCTTCGAAGCATCCTTAATTCCTACTCTTATACTTATTTTAGGCTGAGGATACCAACCTGAACGCCTCCAAGCCGGTATATACATGATAATTTATACCGTTGCAGCATCCTTACCTCTTTTATTAGTAATTATTTGAGGAATACAAGAAATATTATCATCAAATATTATAATAAACTCTAGCTTACGGTCTATACCAATAAAAAGAGATTTCTCTTGGGCCTGAAACTCTTTAACTGTAGTTGTTTTTCTTGCTTTCCTAGTTAAACTCCCTATATTTACTGTACATTTATGACTTCCTAAAGCCCACGTTGAAGCCCCAGTAGCAGGATCAATGGTTCTAGCAGCCATTCTGCTAAAGCTAGGAGGCTATGGAATTTTACGTAGCTATCAATATTTTAATTTCTTCTATTCAGAATCCTCTATTTTTATTTTTTCACTAGCATTATGAGGGGGTGTTCTAACCAGTATTATTTGTTTCCGCCAAATTGATTTAAAATCCTTAATTGCATACTCCTCTGTGGGACATATATCACTTATATTAGCAGGTGCATTTTCCAATACTTCTTGAGGATGAAGTGGAGCACTAGTCTTAATAATTTCACATGGATTTTGTTCTTCTGCTCTTTTTGCCCTGGCCAACTACACTTACGAGAAAAGACATACCCGAAGACTATTCTTAGCTAAAGGAATATTAATACTTTTACCTAGCTTAACTCTTTGATGGTTCTTATTCTCTGTTATTAATATAGCAGCTCCACCGAGTATTAATTTACTAGGAGAAATCATAATTTTCCCAGCTACTCTCTTTAGCTCTAGTTACTACCTTTACTCCCTAGCAGCAATAAGATTTTTATCAGCCTTATATAGAATATATTTATTTACATGCAGCCAACACGGCGGGAATCCTAAATATTCTAAACCCTTTACAAGATTTTCAACTTTAGGCTATTCTCTCCTACTCCTGCATTGACTCCCAGCAAACCTCTTAATTATAAAAAGCGAACTAGTATTCGCCTGGTTGTAATATTAAGTTAAATTAGTTTATTCTAAAATATCAGCCTGTGGATCTGAAGATAAGATTTCTATCTTATTTAACCTATGTTTTTAAAATCTTTATCCTCTTCAATCAGCTCAACCTTTCTTCTTATTTATAGACTTATCTTATTTCCCATCACATCTCTCTTTGTAATAAAAGACCTTTGTATTTTAATTGATTGAAACATTATTACAGTTAGATCCTGCCCTATAAATTTCAGCATCGTATTAGACCCTATTAGATTAAGATTTAGAAACGTAGTCTGCTTTATTTCCGGATGTGTAATATTGTTTTCTTCTAGTTATATATCTCATGACCCATTTCTAAAACGATTTACCTGGTTAGTCATATTATTCGTCCTTTCAATAAATCTACTAGTTTTTATCCCAAGCCTTCCAGCACTTCTTCTAGGCTGAGATGGCCTAGGCATTGTTTCTTTTGCCTTAGTAATCTACTATCAAAACATAAAATCATTAGGAGCCGGCATACTAACAGTATTAGCTAACCGAATTGGAGACGTAATAATTTTATTATCTATTGGAATTTTAGTTCTTCAAGGCCATTGAACAATCACTTTAATAAGAGATTTTCATCTGTCCTTCTGAGTTACTTTCACTATCCTCGTAGCAGCCATAACTAAAAGTGCTCAAATTCCATTTTCAGCTTGGCTACCGGCAGCCATAGCCGCCCCCACCCCAGTATCAGCTTTAGTACACTCATCGACCCTGGTAACAGCAGGTGTATTTCTTCTAATTCGATTCTTTCCTTTCCTAAAAACCTGCAGATTCTTTCAGCCAACTCTACTTTTTATTTCGGTATTAACCCTTTTAATAGCTGGAATTGGTGCTAACTATGAAAATGATCTTAAAAAAATTATTGCTCTATCTACTCTAAGACAACTGGGAGTGATAATAATAAGACTTGGTATGGGAATACCCTACTTAGCCCTGTTTCATCTTTATACCCACGCACTCTTTAAAGCTCTTTTATTCCTCTGCGCAGGAGCTATCATTCACAATAGATCAAATGCACAAGACATCCGAATAATAGGAATAATTTTTAGTCAAGCTCCGCTAACAACTACCTGCATAAATATTGCCAACCTATCCTTATGTGGCGCCCCATTTCTTAGAGGTTTCTATTCAAAAGATCTAATCCTCGAAGTTTCCTTATTTGACCCGACAAATTTCCTGATATTAATTCTTATCTTTGGTGCAACTGGAATAACCGCAGCTTATTCTCTTCGCTTAGCTTTTTGCTCTTTATGAAGAAATACCAAAAGAAACCCTCATCATGCCAAACAAGAAAAAGACTTCTATATTAACTCTTCAACATTAGCACTTAGATTCGCTGCTATCATAGCAGGATTTTTTCTTCAAAGCATTTTTTTATCATTCAACCCTCAAGCTCTTATTCTTCCCGCAGCCTATAAAAGATTAACAATCTTAGTAATTCTATCTGGAATTTTCTTAGCTGCAATTTTTTGAGATAATGACTTCTTCCCTAAAAAAATAAACAAACTAAAATTCTTCTTCTCAACAATATGATTTCTTGCACCAATCTCAGCTCAACCTCTAACAAAAATATCAATAACCCTAGGAACAAACCTAATAAAATCTATTGACCAAGGCTGACTAGAAATCGTCGGCGGCCAAGGAACTTTCTTTGTAATTAAAGAAGCTGCGGCAAAAAACCAACTAGTCCAGATGAAATTTTTTAACTTCTTTATTTTAGCCATAATTTATTCATTAGGCATCCTCTTAACCTTAAACTTATCCACATAACCTTTTATCTCACCTGAGTAGCTTATACAACCAGAGCATAGCACTGAAGATGCTAAGGAGGCGATTCTTCGCTCTTAGGTAAACTGAGACAGCAAGCAAGCAAGCAAGCAAGCACTAAATAAAAAATATATTAATATAGCTATTATTTATCTACTTATGTATTATTTATATATACATATATACACATACATACATATATACATACATACATACATAGATAGATAGAGAGATAAATAAATAAATAGATAGATATAGATATAGATATAGATATAGATATAGATATAGATATAGATATAGATATAGATATAGATATAGAATATATTACTATCCTTCCTTTCTCCTTTGGATCTTTAGAAGATCAACAAGCTTACCCTGACAAGTACCTGATTACTTTCCTTCCACTTTTTTTCCCTCCGAGCCAGCTATTACCAAACAACACTTGAATATAATTAAAGGAGAAATTGAAGTCTTATAACAAAAATCTTTTCCTACAATCCAAATCCTTTCGCGGAGACACCCCCCCCCTAAAAAACACAAAAATAACCAAAATCTTTCTATCCAATAAAATATATAATAAAAAACATAATCACTGACAATACAACTATAAAACTCCTAACACTAACAAATATGACTTAAAACCTAAATAAAACTAAATATTTTCCAATTTTTAACAACCTCTTAAAATAGAACTTTTTAAATATAATTCTAGGAATAACTAGAATTTTTCCATTAGCCCATAAATCTATTTATGCTTTCTCTTTTTTAGCTAATTTTTTTTTTCAACCCGCTAGATTCTAAAAATTCCTACCCTTAGTTTTAATATATTATATTTTTTTATTGAACAGCTACTATCAAACTACCTAATTGGATTACTTTTACACATATTTTTTACCTTACATGGGACGAAATCCTTTTCATTTAGTAGAATTCAGACCCTGACCTCTAACAGGATCTATAGGAGCACTCTTTCTCACTTCCGGCTTAGCTGGATGATTCCACGGTTATTCATACCTAACTTTAGTTTTAGGAGTAATCCTAATTTCAATAACAATAATTCAATGATGACGAGACGTTGTCCGCGAAGCCACTTTCCAAGGATTCCACACAATTCAAGTTTCAAAAGGACTCCGATGAGGGATAATTCTATTCATTGTTTCAGAAATCTGTTTCTTCTTCGCCTTTTTTTGAGCATATTTTCACAGAAGATTAGCCCCAAGACCAGAACTCGGATCCTGCTGGCCACCTGTTGGAATTACCCCTTTAAATCCTTTTGAAGTTCCTCTTTTGAACACAGGTGTTTTGCTTGCATCAGGCGTTACAGTAACTTGAGCCCACCATAGTCTTATAGAAGGAGACCATGCAGGAGGCGTACAAGGCCTAATCGCAACAGTAGCCTTAGGTATGTATTTTACATTCCTTCAGGCCGGAGAATACTATGAAACATCTTTTACCATTGCAGACGGAGCTTATGGATCAAGCTTTTTCGTTGCCACCGGATTTCATGGACTCCATGTCTTAATTGGAAGAACATTTCTTCTAATCTGCCTCATACGAGTCCAACTACAACATTTCTCAACAGGACACCACTTTGGCTTTGAAGCAGCTGCCTGATACTGACACTTCGTAGACGTAGTATGACTTTTTCTATATTTATGTATCTACTGATGAGGCTCTTAAATTAACTTTTTAAACCGCACCTTCTTAGATGACTGAGACTAAGTGTTAGACTTTTAATCTAACTACGGCATTTTATTTTTGCCTCTAAGAACCACTTAGACTTAATACTTTAATATAAAAGATCTGATTTGCATTCAGACAATAGATCTTAAGATCTTTAGGTCATACTCTCGCACATAAAGCGAGAAATTTGCATACGGTTTCGGCCCGTAGCTTGACGGTGAAAGTCCTTCTTTGTGTCAAAATTGAACGAAAGCCAAAATAGCGGCACCTAGCTGTTAATTAGGAGACTGTAGAATAATCACTACTCGTCCAGTAGTACTACGCCGGATGAACGGAAATCATTGATGTTGATTAATATGGGATAATATTATCTCTAGTGCTATAATATGATAAGAACTTTCTGAGCAAGCGTAATTGCCATTCTTCTATCTAATGTAGTCATACTTCTAGGTTGAATTCTATCTAAACGCGCTTTAAGAGACCGTGAAAAAAATTCTCCCTTTGAGTGCGGATTTGACCCTATTAAATCGGCTCGTCTACCTTTTTCTTTACGATTTTTTTTATTAGCTATTATCTTCTTAATTTTTGACGTCGAAATTGTTCTTCTCTTTCCAGCGTTAGCAAGTATAGAAAGAAGATTTTCTTTTAACATATCAATTAGAGTATTTTTCTTTTTAATTATTTTGATTGTTGGCTTATTTCATGAATGAAATGAAGGTTCTTTGGATTGAGCTCAGTAAGAAAAAACTAAGAGTAAAACAGGGCTGCTAACTTTGTTTTGGGTGGCTCGCCCCATCCTTTTTCTTATGTTTTCAAGACTTCCTTTTGGTTTTATATTTATTTTTGTAACACTCTTTGGTACTATTTTTTCCATTTCGTCATCTCATTGACTCGGAGTTTGAGCTGGATTAGAAATTAACCTTATCGGGTTTCTCCCAATTCTTGTTTATCAAAAAAGAAACTCCGAAAGAGAATCGGCCGTAAAATACTTTGTAATTCAAGCTTTAGGCTCTGGTTTACTAATTTTTGGTAGCCTTATAGGTTGCAATCTCTCTTTCACCTGAGATTTAATTATAAATTCTTCTATTTCTAGATTCATTATTATTATAAGTGGCCTAATTATTAAAATAGGAATATTCCCATTCCATTTCTGATTGCCAAGCGTAATAGCAGGACTCCCTTGATTTTCTTGCCTTTTTCTAGCCACATGACAAAAAATCGCTCCGCTCTTATTAGTAAGTTCACTTATTGAAGCCAGAATTTTATATTCTTTTATAATTTTATTTTGCCTCATAGCAAGCACCTCAAGTCTCATTGGGGGAATCGGAGGGATAAACCAAACTCAAGTGCGAGCACTCCTTGCATACTCGTCAATTGGTCACTTAGGCTGAATTATATTTGCAGCATCTCAAAGAATGTGAAGAATAAAAAGGTACTTCCTTATCTATATTTTAATTTCATTGTCTATTTTCTTAAGACTCTGATACTTAAATCTCAGTCATATTAAAAATTTAAGCGACTTAATAACTTTTGAGCCTTATAAAGCCTTTAGCTTTATAGTTATACTTCTTTCCTTAGGTGGACTTCCACCTCTCTTAGGCTTTATCTCAAAATGGGTAGTAGTTTTTGGCGCTATACAAAGAAATTACTGAATTTTCTTATTTATCCTAATTTTAGGTTCAGTCATAAGTTTATTTTACTACCTCGGACTTTATTTTTCTGCTTCTCTGGGATTCTCAAAGAAACTGTATATAAATACAAAATTTTCCTCAGAAACTACGCTACTACTAGAAACAGGCTTAGTACTAAATCTCTTAGGAGGTATAGCATTAATTTTTCTAAACATACTAAAAGAATTCT